GCTAATGTAGCTTAAATCAAAGCATAACACTGAAGATGTTAAAATGGGCCCTAGAAAGCCCCATGAGCACAAAGGCTTGGTCCTAGCTTTGATGTCAGCTCTAGCCAAACTTACACATGCAAGTATCCGCACCCCTGTGAGAATGCCCACAGTTCCCTGCTTGGGAACAAGGAGCTGGTATCAGGCCCAAAATCTCCGCGCCCATGACACCTTGCTTTGCCACACCCCCAAGGGGCTCCAGCAGTGATAAACCTTAAGCAATAAGTGAAAACTTGACTTAGCCACGGCTAACAGGGTCGGTAAAACTCGTGCCAGCCACCGCGGTTATACGAGAGACCCAAGTTGACAAATAACGGCGTAAAGCGTGGTTAAGGAATATACAAAATAAAGTCGAACCCTGTCAAAGCTGTCATACGCGTACGAGAGCATGAAGCCCAAATACGAAAGTAACTTTACTACCCCCGACGCCACGAAAGCCAAGAAACAAACTGGGATTAGATACCCCACTATGCTTGGCCTTAAACATTGATTAATACATCACAAAACCATCCGCCCGGGAATTACGAGCGCGAGCTTAAAACCCAAAGGACTTGGCGGTGCTTAACTTCTACCTAGAGGAGCCTGTTCTATAACCGATAACCCTCGTTCAACCTCACCCTCCCTTGCTTTCTCCCGCCTATATACCACCGTCGTCAGCCTACCCTGTGAAGGCGCAACAGTACGCTCAACCAGCACAGCTCAAAACGTCAGGTCGAGGTGTAGCACACGAGAGGGGAAGAAATGGGCTACATTTCCTGACTACAGTAAACACGAATGATGCATTGAAAACATGCAACTGAAGGAGGATTTAGCAGTAAGCGGGAAGTAGAGTGTCCCACTGAAACCAGCTCTTAAGCGCGCACACACCGCCCGTCACCCTCCCCAAGACAGTAAAACGCAAGTAACTAAACCCAAACACAACACCAAGGGGAGGAAAGTCGTAACATGGTAAGCGTACCGGAAGGTGTGCTTGGCTAAACCAGAGTGTAGCTAAAACAGCAAAGCGTCTCCCTTACACTGAGAAGAAATCCGTGCAAATCGGATCACCCTGATACCCACCAGCTAGCCCCACAAACCACAAAACCAACAAAATACCTTAAATAACCCCAAAGACACTGCGCACCTCCACAACAAACCATTTTACCCCCCTAGTATGGGCGACAGAAAAGGAACTATAGGAGCAATAGAAAAAGTACCGCAAGGGAACGCTGAAACAGAGATGAAACAGCCCAGTGAAGTTCAAAAAAGCAGAGATAACACCTCGTACCTTTTGCATCATGAATTAGCCAGCACGCCTCAAGCAAAAAGCACTTTTAGTTTGATACCCCGAAACTACGTGAGCTACTCCAAGATAGCCTATATATAGGGCGAACCCGTCTCTGTGGCAAAAGAGTGGGAAAAGCTTCGAGTAGAGGTGACAAGCCTACCGAACCTAGTTATAGCTGGTTGCCTGGGAACTGGATAGAAGTTCAGCCTCTGGGATTCTCCCATCATACAATTGTTTTAACATACAACAAACAGACCAAGAGAAGCCGAGAGAGTTAGTCGAAAGGGGTACAGCTCCTTCGAAACAAGATACAACTTTACTAGCAGGGTATAGATCACAATAAACCAAAGGCGGAAGAACGTAGTGGGCCTAAAAGCAGCCATCTAGACAGAAAGCGTTAAAGCTCAAACAGTCACCCCTCCCCTAATACCGATAATTTATCTCAACCCCCTACCTACTACCAGGCCACCCCATGCCAACATGGGAGCGACAATGCTAGCATGAGTAATAAGAGGGCACAAGGCCCTCTCCTGGCACATGTGTACATCGGAACGAACCCCCACCGAAATTTAACGGTCCCAAACAAAGAGGGCACTGAACAACAAACACAACCACTAGAAAATCATCCAATACCTAACCGTTAACCCCACACTGGTGTGCCAACAGGGAAAGACTAAAAGAATGAGAAGGAACTCGGCAAATAATTAAGCCTCGCCTGTTTACCAAAAACATCGCCTCTTGCACACAAACAAGAATAAGAGGTCCCGCCTGCCCAGTGACATCTGGTTCAACGGCCGCGGTATTTTGACCGTGCGAAGGTAGCGTAATCACTTGTCTTTTAAATGAAGACCTGTATGAATGGCATAACGAGGGCTTAACTGTCTCCTCCTTCCGGTCAATGAAATTGATCTCCCCGTGCAGAAGCGGGGATACTACCATAAGACGAGAAGACCCTATGGAGCTTTAAACGCCAGAACAGCCTATGTCCAAACCTTTTAGCCATATAACGTAAACTCAATAGACCCTGCTCTAGTGTTTTCGGTTGGGGCGACCATGAGGAAGACAAAACCCTCAAGTGGAACAGGAGGAATAAACCCCAAATACTTCCCACCTCCTACATACAAGAGCTACAGCTCTAATCAACAGAATTTCTGACCAAAAATGATCCGGCAGCGCCGATCAACGAACTAAGTTACCCTAGGGATAACAGCGCAATCCTCTTTTAGAGCCCATATCGACAAGAGGGTTTACGACCTCGATGTTGGATCAGGACATCCTAATGGTGCAGCCGCTATTAAGGGTTCGTTTGTTCAACGATTAATAGTCCTACGTGATCTGAGTTCAGACCGGAGTAATCCAGGTCAGTTTCTATCTATGCCATGTTCTTCCCCAGTACGAAAGGACCGAGAAGAAGAAGCCAATGCCTAAAGCACGCCTCACCCTTAACTGATGAACACAACTAAATTAGATAAAAGGGCATCCCAAACACAATCACGCCACAGAAAATGGCATGCTAAGGTGGCAGAGCCCGGAAATTGCAAAAGGCCTAAGCCCTTTCACCCGGAGGTTCAAGTCCTCCCCTTAACTATGATCCCCCCCTTTTTTACGCATATCATCAACCCCCTTGCCTTCATTGTACCAGTATTGCTAGCCGTCGCCTTCTTAACTCTTATTGAGCGGAAAGTTTTAGGCTATATGCAACTACGAAAAGGCCCTAATATCGTGGGCCCATACGGACTTCTCCAACCTATTGCCGACGGTGTAAAATTATTTATTAAAGAACCAGTCCGACCATCCACCTCCTCCCCCCTCCTATTTTTATTAACACCAATGCTAGCGCTCACCCTCGCCCTCACCCTCTGAGCCCCCATACCAATACCATACCCTGTGACGGATCTAAACCTGGGAATCCTTTTTATTCTGGCACTTTCCAGCCTCGCAGTATACTCAATTCTAGGCTCAGGATGAGCATCAAATTCTAAATACGCTCTAATTGGCGCACTCCGTGCCGTAGCCCAAACTATTTCTTACGAAGTAAGTCTAGGGCTAATCCTACTAAGTCTAATCATTTTTACAGGAGGTTTTACCCTGCAGACATTTAATACCGCCCAAGAAAACATATGACTGATTATCCCCGCACTACCCCTAGCCGCCATATGATATATTTCTACACTAGCCGAAACTAACCGAGCGCCATTTGACCTGACCGAAGGAGAATCTGAACTAGTATCAGGTTTTAATGTAGAGTATGCAGGCGGGCCGTTCGCCTTATTTTTCCTCGCAGAATACGCCAATATCCTCCTAATAAATACACTATCTGCCACCCTATTCCTGGGGGCTTCACATATTCCTACTATGCCAGAACTTACTACCATTAACATCATAATAAAAGCAGCGCTACTATCCATAGTCTTCTTGTGAGTCCGAGCCTCCTACCCCCGATTCCGGTACGACCAACTCATGCACCTAATCTGAAAAAACTTCCTGCCCCTCACACTAGCCCTGCTCATCTGACATCTAGCCCTTCCCATCGCACTAGCTGGACTTCCGCCACAATTATAGCCCCGGAGTTGTGCCCGAATTATAAGGACCACTTTGATAGAGTGAATTATGGAGGTTAAAGTCCCCCCAACTCCTGCTAGAAAGAGGGGACTCGAACCCCATACCGAAGAGATCAAAACTCTTAGTGCTTCCAATACACCACTTCCTAGTACAGTCAGCTAACTAAGCTCTTGGGCCCATACCCCAAGGATGAAGGTTAAAATCCTTCCTGTGCTAATGAACCCCCACATTCTAACCACCTTACTTATTGGACTCGGCCTAGGCACTACAATTACATTCGCAAGCTCACACTGACTCCTCGCATGAATAGGTCTAGAAATTAATACCCTTGCTATCATCCCAATCATAGCACAACACCACCACCCTCGAGCAGTAGAGGCGGCCACTAAATACTTCCTCACCCAGGCCACCGCAGCAGCCGTACTGTTATTTGCTAGCACCACCAACGCCTGACTTACAGGACAATGAGACATTCAACAAGCCACACACCCCCTCCCAAACACCATAATTATCCTTGCTCTCGCACTAAAACTAGGTCTCGCCCCAATACATTCTTGACTGCCCGAAGTACTTCAAGGACTAGATCTTACCACCGGACTAATTCTCTCAACTTGACAAAAATTAGCCCCTTTCGCAATTCTCCTGCAAATTCAACCAACCAACCCAATAATCCCTATTGCCCTTGGATTAACCTCCACCCTGATAGGGGGATGAGGAGGCCTCAACCAAACACAACTACGAAAAATCCTAGCATACTCCTCCATCGCCCATCTTGGTTGAATATTGCTTATTCTACAACTCTCGCCCCCTCTGACCCTTCTAGCCCTCATCACATACCTCTTAATAACAACAGCAACTTTCCTTCTATTTAAATTAACCAAAGCTACGAACATCAACATACTATCAACCTCTTGAACAAAAGCCCCTGCCCTAACAGCCATCACCCCCCTAATTATACTATCGCTGGGAGGTCTCCCCCCTCTAACCGGTTTCATGCCGAAATGACTAATTCTTCAAGAATTAACAAAACAAGACCTCCCTACCCTCGCCACACTAGCCGCCCTAACCGCCCTGTTAAGCCTCTACTTTTACCTCCGCCTCTCCTACGCAATAGCCCTCACCATTGCCCCCAACACCCTCGCCAGCACGACCCCCTGACGATTCACACCCAACCAACTGACCCTCCCTATCGCTATTTCTGCAACCGCATCAATTTCCCTATTACCTCTCACCCCCACTATCATAACCCTTATTACGCCTTAAGAGACTTAGGATAGAACAGACCAAGGGCCTTCAAAGCCCTAAGCGAGGGTGAAAATCCCCCAGTCTCTGATAGGGCTTGCAAGACATTAACCCACATCTTCTGCATGCAAAGCAGACACTTTAATTAAGCTAAAGCCCCACTAGATGGGTAGGCCTCGATCCTACAATATCTTAGTTAACAGCTAAGCGCCCAAGCCAGCGAGCTTCCATCTACCTTTCCCCCGCCTACTTTCACAGCTAAAGGCGGGGGAAAGCCCCGGCAGACGTCTAGTCTGCTCCTCTGGATTTGCAATCCAATGTGTCGATACACCCCAGAGCTTGGTGGGAAGAGGACTCGAACCTCTGTCTATGGGGCTACAATCCACCGCTTAATTCTCAGCCATCCTACCTGTGGCAATCACACGTTGATTTTTCTCGACTAATCACAAAGATATTGGCACCCTTTATTTAGTATTTGGTGCTTGAGCAGGGATAGTAGGTACCGCCCTAAGCCTATTAATTCGCGCAGAACTCAGCCAGCCTGGTGCTCTTTTAGGGGACGATCAGATTTACAATGTGATCGTGACTGCACATGCTTTCGTCATAATTTTCTTTATAGTAATGCCAATCATAATTGGCGGGTTCGGAAACTGACTCATCCCCCTAATGATTGGGGCCCCCGACATGGCATTCCCTCGAATGAACAATATGAGCTTTTGACTTCTTCCCCCCTCATTTCTTCTCCTCCTCGCTTCTTCTGGAGTAGAGGCGGGGGCGGGTACCGGATGGACTGTATATCCTCCTCTCGCTGGCAATCTAGCCCATGCCGGAGCATCTGTAGACCTGACTATTTTCTCCCTTCATCTGGCAGGTGTTTCTTCCATCTTAGGGGCTATTAACTTTATCACTACAGTAATTAATATAAAACCCGCTGCTGTATCAATGTATCAAATCCCCCTGTTCGTCTGAGCAGTTCTAATCACAGCCGTACTTCTCCTTCTCTCCCTTCCCGTCCTTGCTGCTGGTATCACAATACTTTTGACGGACCGAAATCTTAATACAGCCTTCTTTGACCCAGCAGGTGGAGGAGACCCAATCCTTTACCAGCACCTGTTCTGATTCTTTGGACACCCAGAAGTCTATATTCTCATCCTGCCAGGGTTTGGTATAATCTCACACATTGTTGCCTACTACTCTGGTAAAAAAGAACCCTTCGGCTACATGGGTATGGTCTGAGCTATGATGGCCATTGGCCTTCTAGGTTTTATCGTATGAGCCCACCACATGTTTACTGTAGGAATGGACGTAGATACACGTGCCTACTTTACATCCGCCACAATAATTATCGCAATCCCCACGGGCGTAAAAGTATTTAGCTGACTTGCAACCATTCATGGTGGGGATATTAAATGAGACACTCCAATATTATGGGCCCTAGGCTTCATCTTCCTGTTTACAGTAGGGGGCCTAACTGGAATTGTCCTGGCCAACTCTTCCCTAGACATCGTACTACATGACACATATTACGTAGTTGCTCATTTTCACTATGTCCTGTCAATAGGCGCTGTCTTTGCCATCGTCGCCGGCTTTGTTCACTGATTTCCGCTATTTACGGGCTACACCCTTCATAGCACTTGAACGAAGATTCATTTTGGCGTAATGTTCGTCGGAGTTAACCTTACCTTTTTCCCACAACACTTTCTAGGCCTAGCAGGAATGCCACGACGATATTCAGACTACCCAGATGCCTACACCCTGTGAAATACCGTCTCCTCTATTGGATCCATAGTTTCCCTAGTAGCCGTCATTATATTCTTATTTATTATCTGAGAGGCATTCGCTGCCAAGCGCGAAGTTCTAGCAGTAGAACTCACCGCTACAAATGTAGAATGACTCCACGGCTGCCCCCCACCATACCACACATTCGAACAACCTGCTTTCGTCCAAATTCGAGCCAACTAACGAGAAAGGGAGGAATTGAACCCCCATAAATTGGTTTCAAGCCAATCACATACCCATTCTGCCACTTTCTTCATGAGACACTAGTAAAAGATTACATTGCCTTGTCAAGGCAAAATTGCAGGTTAAACCCCTGCGTGTCTTACACCTAATAATGGCACATCCCTCACAACTAGGTTTTCAAGATGCAGCTTCACCATTAATAGAAGAACTTCTCCACTTTCACGACCACGCCCTAATAATTGTTTTTTTAATTAGCACCCTAGTTCTTTACATTATTATGGCCATAATCACTTCTAAATTTACCGACAAACTCATTTTAGACTCTCAAGAAATCGAAATTATCTGGACCCTCCTCCCTGCAATTATCCTGATCCTAATTGCCCTTCCCTCCCTTCGAATTCTCTACCTAATAGATGAAATCAACGACCCCCACCTGACAATTAAAGCCATAGGCCACCAATGGTACTGAAGCTATGAATATACAGATTACGAAGCCCTAAACTTTGACTCCTACATGGTCCCAACACAGGACCTAGCCCCGGGACAATTTCGGCTACTAGAAACTGACCACCGAATGGTTATCCCCATGGAATCCCCAGTTCGAGTATTAATCTCCGCTGAAGACGTACTACACTCCTGAGCAATCCCATCCCTTGGAGTAAAAGTAGACGCCGTACCGGGCCGGCTCAATCAAACAACCTTTATTGTAAACCGGCCAGGTGTGTTTTATGGACAATGCTCTGAAATTTGCGGAGCCAATCACAGCTTTATACCAATTGTAGTTGAAGCAGTGCCTCTAGAACACTTTGAAAACTGAACATCTTTAATAATTGAAGACGCCTCGCTAAGAAGCTAAACAGGGCCCACAGCGTTAGCCTTTTAAGCTAAAGATTGGTGACTCCCAACCACCCTAAGCGACATGCCCCAACTCAACCCCGCCCCGTGATTTACCATTTTAATCTTCACCTGACTTGTCTTTCTCGTTCTAATTCCACCTAAAGTTACAGGACATATTTACCCAAACGAACCAACCTCACAAAGCACAGAAAAAATAAAAACAGAGCCCTGAACCTGACCATGATACTAAGCTTCTTCGATCAATTTGCATCCCCCACATATTTAGGAATTCCACTCATCGCCCTAGCCCTCACACTGCCTTGAATTCTGTACCCGACGCCATCAGCCCGATGGTTAAACAACCGGACACTTACTCTCCAGAGCTGATTCCTTAACCGATTCTCCCAACAACTTTTACTTCCACTAAACCCCGCAGGACATAAATGAGCAGCCCTTCTAGCATCCCTAATAATTTTTTTAATTACACTAAATATACTAGGCCTCCTGCCGTACACTTTTACCCCCACCACACAACTATCACTTAATATGGGCCTAGCAGTCCCCCTATGGCTGGCTACCGTGATTATTGGTATACGAAATCAACCAACCCATGCACTAGGACACCTTCTTCCAGAAGGAACCCCCACACCCCTAATCCCCGTCTTAATTATCATCGAAACAATTAGCCTATTTATCCGCCCCCTCGCACTAGGAGTTCGACTAACAGCCAACCTTACAGCAGGCCACCTCCTAATTCAACTTATCGCTACTGCCGCATTCGTCCTCCTTCCTATAATACCTGCCGTAGCTATTACCACCGCCGTCTTACTCTTTCTCCTGACTCTGCTAGAAATCGCCGTAGCCATGATTCAAGCATACGTTTTTGTCCTACTTTTAAGCCTCTACCTCCAAGAAAACATCTAATGGCACATCAATCTCACCCCTATCATATAGTTGACCCAAGCCCATGACCATTGACAGGAGCCATCGCCGCCCTATTAATAACATCAGGACTTGCAATCTGATTCCATTTCCACTCCACTTCTTTAATAACTCTTGGCCTTATCTTGCTCGTCCTGACGATCTGTCAGTGATGACGAGACGTTGTTCGAGAAGGAACCTTCCAAGGTCACCATACCCCACCAGTCCAAAAAGGCCTACGTTACGGAATGATTTTATTCATCACCTCAGAAGTCCTCTTTTTCTTCGGATTTTTCTGAGCATTCTACCACTCAAGCCTAGCCCCAACCCCTGAGCTCGGAGGCAACTGACCCCCAACAGGAATCATCCCTCTAGACCCCTTCGAAGTACCCCTCCTCAACACAGCCGTCCTCCTCGCCTCAGGCGTAACAGTCACCTGAGCACACCACGGCATCATAGAAGGCAAGCGAGAACAGGCCATCCAAGCCCTAGCACTGACAATCATTCTGGGTGCCTACTTCACCTTTCTTCAAGCAATAGAATATGACGAAGCCCCTTTCACTATCGCAGATGGGGTCTACGGATCAACCTTTTTTGTAGCCACAGGATTCCACGGATTACATGTTCTTATTGGTTCCGCATTCCTGGCAGTTTGTCTATTACGCCAAATCCGACACCACTTCACGTCAGAACACCACTTTGGGTTTGAAGCAGCAGCTTGATATTGACACTTCGTTGACGTAGTCTGACTATTCCTTTACGTATCCATTTACTGATGAGGATCATAATCTTTCTAGTATAATAAAAGTATAAGTGACTTCCAATCACCCGGTCCTGGTTTAAACCCAGGGAAAGATAATGAGCCTGGTCCTAACAATTATCATTATCGTCTCGACAATCGCCACCGTCCTAATTATAGTTTCATTTTGACTCCCCCAAATTACCCCTGACCACGAAAAGCTCTCCCCCTACGAATGCGGCTTCGATCCCCTAGGATCCGCCCGACTCCCATTCTCTCTTCGATTCTTTCTCGTTGCCATCCTATTCCTTCTTTTTGACCTAGAAATTGCACTCTTACTTCCCCTGCCATGAGGGGATCAACTAGATACCCCTCTACTCACATTCCTTTGAACCACAAGCATCCTTACCCTGCTCACACTCGGCCTGGCCTATGAATGAACGCAAGGCGGACTAGAATGAGCTGAATAGGCACTTAGTTTAAAAAAAACATTTGATTTCGGCTCAAAAACTTGTGGTTAAAACCCACAAATGCCTTATGACCCCTACCCACTTTGCCTTCTCATCAACCTTCCTTCTAGGCCTATCTGGCCTAGCCTTCCACCGGTACCACCTATTATCAGCCCTCCTCTGCCTAGAAGGGATGATACTCTCTTTATTTATTGCCCTCTCCCTCTGACCCCTTCAATTAAACTCCACTAGCTTTTCAACAGCACCTATGTTACTCCTAGCATTTTCAGCCTGCGAAGCAAGTGCCGGCCTCGCCCTTCTAGTAGCCACCGCTCGTACACATGGCACCGACCACCTACAAAGCCTTAACCTCCTACGATGCTAAAAATTCTCCTTCCCACAATAATGCTCATCCCAACAGCCTGACTAGCACCTAAAAAATGACTTTGACCAACTACCCTCTCCCACAGCTTTATTATTGCGGCTATCAGCCTAACCTGACTTACCAATTTAGCGGACACAGGCTGGTCCTTCCTTAATTCCTATATAGCAACCGATGCACTCTCAACCCCCCTCCTCATCCTTACATGCTGACTCCTACCCCTGATGATCCTAGCAAGCCAAAACCACATGGCCAAAGAACCAATTAACCGACAGCGGACATATATTATACTAATGACCTCCCTTCAATTCTTCCTAATCTTAGCTTTCGGCGCCACTGAGATTATTATATTTTACATTATATTTGAAGCCACCCTAATTCCTACCCTATTCATCATTACCCGATGAGGTAATCAAGCAGAACGTCTAAACGCAGGAACTTACTTTCTATTTTATACACTAGCAGGCTCCCTTCCACTTCTCGTCGCTCTACTCTTACTTCAAAACACCACAGGAACCTTATCCCTCATCACCCTACAATATTCCAATCAAATCCAATTATCATCCACGGCCGACAAGCTATGATGGGCGGGATGCCTCCTAGCATTTCTAGTTAAAATGCCCCTATATGGTGTGCATCTTTGACTCCCCAAGGCCCACGTCGAAGCCCCAATTGCAGGCTCAATAGTACTTGCCGCAGTACTACTAAAACTAGGAGGTTATGGCATAATTCGAATAATAGCAATACTAGAGCCACTAACCAAAGAATTAAGCTACCCATTTATTGCCCTCGCACTGTGGGGAGTAATCATAACTGGCTCTATCTGCTTACGCCAAACGGATCTCAAATCCCTCATCGCCTACTCTTCAGTGAGTCACATAGGTCTGGTCGCAGGAGGCATCTTAATCCAATCCCCCTGGGGACTCACAGGGGCCCTAATCCTAATAATTGCCCACGGATTAACCTCCTCCGCCATATTCTGTCTTGCTAATACCAATTATGAGCGCACCCACACCCGAACTATAATCCTAGCTCGAGGCCTGCAAGTCATCCTTCCCCTGATAGCAACATGGTGATTTATCGCGAGCCTAGCCAACCTAGCCCTCCCCCCACTTCCCAACCTCATAGGAGAACTAATAATTATTTCATCCTTATTTAATTGATCATGATGAACCCTCGCTCTTACCGGAACGGGCACCCTCATTACTGCCGCTTACTCTCTATACATATTCTTGATAACTCAACGAGGCCCACTCCCCAACCACATCATTGCCCTAGACCCGTCCCACTCACGAGAACATCTCTTAATAACCCTACATCTCCTTCCTTTAATTCTCCTCACCCTGAAACCCGAACTAATCTGAGGGTGAACTAGCTGTAGACATAGTTTAACAAAAACATCAGATTGTGATTCCGAAAACAGAGGTTAAAACCCCCTTGTCCACCAAGTGAGGCTCGAAAGCAATGGGGACTGCTAACTCCCACCCCCAAGGTTAAACCCCCTGGCTCACTTACCCATGCTCCTAAAGGATAACAGTTAATCCATTGGTCTTAGGAACCAAAAACTCTTGGTGCAAATCCAAGTAGCAGCTATGCACCCCACCTCCCTAATAATGACATCCAGCTTAATTACAATCTTCGTACTACTATCATACCCCCTCCTCACAACACTCCTCCCCTGCTACAACACCCAACCATGGGCCCTTTCCCACGTCAAAACAGCCGTAAAAATAGCATTCCTGACAAGTCTGCTACCCCTATTTGTCTTCCTTAACGAAGGCCTAGAGATAGTTATTACCAATTGAAATTGAATAAATACCCTCACCCTTGACGTTAATATTAGCCTGAAGTTTGACCACTACTCAATTATCTTCACCCCCGTTGCCCTCTATGTAACCTGGTCAATCCTGGAGTTCGCCTCATGGTATATGCACTCAGACCCCAACATAAACCGCTTCTTCAAATACCTCCTAATTTTCCTAATTGCAATAATTATTTTAGTAACAGCAAACAACCTGTTCCAACTATTTATTGGCTGAGAAGGTGTAGGTATTATATCTTTCCTCCTCATTGGCTGATGGTACGGCCGAGCTGATGCAAACACCGCAGCCCTACAAGCAGTGCTCTATAACCGGGTTGGAGATATTGGACTAATCTTTGCCATAGCATGATTCGCAATAAACCTAAACTCATGGGAAATTCAACAAATGTTCACAACTGTTAAAAACATGGACCTCACCCTACCCCTCCTTGGACTGATCTTGGCCGCAACTGGCAAATCTGCCCAATTTGGCCTACACCCTTGACTACCCTCCGCCATAGAAGGCCCCACTCCGGTCTCTGCCCTACTACACTCAAGCACAATGGTCGTTGCAGGTATTTTCCTACTAATCCGAATTAGCCCTCTAATAGAAAACAACCCAACTATCCTTTCGACCTGTCTCTGCTTAGGCGCCCTCACAACCCTATTCACCGCCACCTGTGCTCTTACCCAAAACGACATCAAAAAAATCGTTGCCTTCTCCACCTCTAGCCAGCTTGGCCTAATAATAGTGACAATTGGCTTAAACCAACCACAACTAGCATTTCTTCACATCTGCACCCATGCTTTCTTTAAGGCTATGCTATTCCTCTGCTCTGGCTCAATTATTCATAGCTTAAACGACGAACAAGATATCCGAAAAATGGGAGGAATACACCACCTAACCCCCTTCACCTCCTCATGTATAACCATTGGTAGCCTCGCCCTCACAGGCACCCCATTCCTAGCCGGCTTCTTTTCGAAAGACGCCATTATTGAAGCGCTAAACACATCTTACCTCAACGCCTGAGCCCTTGCCCTGACCCTCCTGGCCACCTCATTCACCGCCATCTACAGCTTGCGCATTATCTTCTTCGTCTCCATGGGTCACCCCCGATTCAACCCCCTGTCCCCAGTAAACGAAAACAACCCCGCAGTAATTAACCCTATCAAACGGCTAGCATGAGGCAGCATCATTGCCGGCCTATTAATTACCTCCAACATTACCCTGGTTAAAACCCCTGTAATATCCATACCCCCCGCCCTTAAATTAGCCGCTATCTCCCTTACGATCCTAGGACTAATTCTCGCCCTAGAACTAGCCTCCCTAACCAATAAACAATATAAACCCACCCCGATACTCGTACCCCATCATTTCTCCAATATACTAGGCTTCTATCCAACCATCATCCATCGCCTATCGCCCAAACTAAACCTCATCCTAGGACAGACGATTGCAAGCCAAATAATCGACCAAACCTGACTTGAAAAAACAGGCCCTAAAGCACTGACAACATCCAACCTCCCCCTGATTACAACCATCAGCAATATTCAACAAGGCATGGTAAAGACATACCTGAGCCTATTTTTACTAACCCTCTCCCTTTCCCTCCTAATTACCTACTAAATGGCCCGTAAAGCCCCACGACTCAGACCTCGAGTTAACTCTAAAACTACAAACAAAGCAAGAAGCAAGACCCACCCACTAATCAACAACATTCAACCCCCCGAGGAGTACATTAACGCTACACCCTCAATATCGCCACGAAAAACAGAAAACCCGCCAAACTCATCTACTACCACTCAAGAAGTTTCGTACCAACCCCCTCCACATACTACTGACGCCAGAATCACCCCTACCACATAAAATCCCATATAAACCAAAACCGGCCGACTTCCCCAAGTCTCCGGGTATGGCTCAGCAGCCAAGGCCGCCGAATATGCAAACACCACCAACATGCCCCCTAAATAAATCAAAAACAAAACCAGCGACAAAAAAGGACCCCCATGCCCAACCAGAACACCGCACCCCATCCCTGCCACAACCACCAACCCTAATGCGGCAAAATATGGAGACGGGTTAGAAGCCACTGCTACCAACCCTAAAACAAAAGAAATTAAAACTACATACATAACAAAGCTCATAATTCTCACCAGGATTTTAACCAGGACCAACGATATGAAAAACCGCCGTTGTAATTCAACTACAAGAACCCTAATGGCAAATCTACGCAAAACCCACCCCCTTTTAAAAATCGCAAACGATGCATTAGTTGACCTCCCTGCCCCCTCAAATATTTCAGTGTGATGAAACTTCGGTTCTCTACTAGGCCTCTGCCTAGCAGCCCAAATCCTCACCGGGCTATTCCTTGCAATACATTATACCTCAGATATCGAAACCGCCTTTACCTCCGTAGCCCACATTTGCCGAGATGTTAACTATGGATGACTGATCCGTAATATACACGCTAACGGCGCCTCTTTCTTCTTTATCTGTATCTACCTCCACATTGGCCGAGGGCTATACTACGGCTCATACCTTTACAAAGAAACTTGAAACGTAGGAGTCATTCTCCTTCTCCTAGTCATGATGACCGCCTTCGTGGGCTACGTTCTTCCATGAGGCCAAATATCATTCTGGGGAGCCACAGTCATTACCAACCTCCTCTCCGCCGTCCCATATGTAGGCAATACCCTAGTTCAATGAATCTGAGGCGGCTTCTCAGTCGATAACGCCACCCTCACTCGATTCTTTGCCTTCCACTTCCTTCTCCCTTTCATTATTGTTGCTGCAACCGTAATTCACCTTCTTTTTCTACACGAAACAGGTTCCAACAACCCCACCGGCCTCAACTCCGACGCAGACAAAATCTCGTTCCACCCATACTTCTCATACAAAGACCTTCTAGGTTTTGCGGGCTTACTAATCGCATTAACCTCATTAGCTCTCTTCTCGCCCAACCTTCTTGGAGACCCAGACAACTTCACCCCAGCAAACCCACTAGTCACACCCCCGCACATCAAACCAGAATGGTACTTCTTATTTGCTTACGCCATCCTCCGATCCATTCCAAACAAACTAGGAGGCGTGCTGGCCCTTTTATTCTCAATTCTAGTTCTTATACTAGTGCCAATCCTCCACACTTCAAAACAACGAAGTCTCACCTTCCGACCACTAACACAATTTCTTTTCTGAACCCTCGTTGCAGACGTCCTCATTCTTACCTGAATTGGGGGGATACCAGTAGAACACCCATTCATCATCATCGGACAAATCGCCTCATTTCTCTACTTCTTCCTATTTATTATTCTAGTCCCACTAGCAGGCTGACTAGAAAACAAAGCTTTAGGATGATCTTGCACTAGTAGCTCAGCGCCAGAGCACCGGTCTTGTAAACCGGCCGTCGGAGGTTCAACCCCTCCCTACTGCTCAAAGAAGGGAGACTCAAACTCCCGCCCCTAACTCCCAAAGCTAGGATTCTTCCATTAAACTATTCTTTGAACAAATATATGTACATATATGTAATATAACCATATATATATATACCAATAATAATGTAATGCTTTAAATACATACATGTATTAAAACCATTAATCTATATACAACATACATATATATTGTTACCAATACATATTATGTATTATCAACATAAAATGGTGTTAAACACGAAACCGTAACTAATACATGACAGTTATTTCGCAAGAATGAACAAGTTGTAAGTTCAACAGCAAACTATCCAAAGGCATAAATCTATTATGGATTAATCAAAATACCAAAATGATTATAGGCGTACGATGGTATCATTTGGCAGTTAAAATTAGTGGTACAATAATGCACAGTAAGAGACCACCAACCAGCACAAATCTTCGTGATAACGGTTATTGAAAGGTCAGGGACAAATTAATGTGGGGGTCGCTAGAACTGAACTATTACTTGCATCTGGTTCCTATTTCAGGTCCATCAAAAAGCATGGAATCCACTAACGTTCCTTCGTAAACGGCATAAGTTAATGGTGTCATACATACTCCTCGTTACCCACCAAGCCGAGCATTAACGCCAGCGGGCAAGGGGTTAATTTTTTTTTCTTTTATCCTTTCATTTAGCATCTCACAGTGCCCGGCTGAAGCACTATTACAAGGTAGTACTAACCCTCTTAATTCGTAATTAGTATGTATGTTAGAAAGACTTTGAAGGATTAATTGCATAACTTAATATCAAGAGCATAATACGTGGGTCTTCACTACTAAGATACTATTTATACCCCCCTTTTTTTGCGCGTAACCCCCCCCTACCCCCCCAAACTCCAGGGATCACTAACACTCCTGAAAACCCCCCGTAAACAGGAAAACCCCTAGTAGTTTATACATACCATAAAAATGTATTTATTTTCATTATTTACATTATTAAAAATATTTAAGATT